AAAACATAGTTAGTGAACGTATGAGAGATGTTTATATTTAGTTTCTTTCCTCCCATCTTTCTTTATTTAATCCATTTTATTTAGTTATTCACTAGAGCAATTATGATTTGGGAGTTAATCCGGGGCAAGTGTTCGGATCTATTATGACATAGCCTTGAGGCGCTCAACGGACACCTTATCTTCTCTCTTAGAAAATATTTTCTGACCTTTGAAGTGAAACAAAAACAATCTTTCTGCGCAACCCAGTGTATTCATATCTCAATTAGAAGTTTCTCGATGGAACTATTTTAACTTTATGTCTTACGGAGAACGTATTACTATTACTCTATTTCAAATTCCATGAACAGTCATTAACATTACTAACTAAGAGAGATATTGGCATTTAGTCATTCCATTAAATAGTCATGTCATTCAAGGGTCTCTTTTATTTATTAGTTTTAATAGCAAAAAATTGATAGCAAAAAAATCGAATTCTCTACTGTATCCGCCTATTATTTATCCCTACAAAATACCAGACGAAATAGAACGATTTTATCTTAGACTTAGAAGGGATATAATGATATTTTTTGATTGGTTGTTTCTAGAGAATAGAGAAATGATCCCTTTTATTTGTATTTGACTAATGGGAACAACAATAATTATAAGAACATAGAAAAAAAATGAAAATAAAATAAACAAATAAACGGAGTGTTTTATTTTGATTCGAAACGCCTTGTGATCTTCAACCAATTCTGTGCTTCAATATAATTACCGGGGGTAAGGGATATAGCTTGTTTCCAATACTCGGCGGCTTGGTCGAACCAAGCCTCCGCAATTTCAGAATCTCCCCGTCGGATGGCCTGTTCTCCGCGGGCAGAATAGGCAGGTTAACTCCTTCCCTTAGAACCGTACTTGAGGGTTTCCCACCTCATACGGCTCCGCATTCAATTCTTTTGGTCTTCAATTTTATATCTAATTGAATTAGATTTATCATAGATCTATCCCATTTCCAATTCTTTCTAGTTAACCCAAAGAAATTAATTAGATGAGTTTCAAACTTGAATTTTGATTAATTATTTAATATTAATAAAAAAGTATTATAATAGATTTTTAATTAATAAGTCTTTTTTATAGTTTTTTCTTTTCTCCTACCTTCAGAGGAATAAAGCATCGGCATTTGTGCACTATCATTAGAATCTTCTGAAAGGTAACTATCTCAGTTTCATATATCATATATTTTAATATTAAGTATCATGTATCTTCATATGTATATCTTATATTTTTTTTATGATATATAAATTTATATAGAATCCTTGAAAAAGGCTTTCTTTCACACGAAAGAAAAGGCTTACTATCTTTGGGATCTGATACTACACCGCTGCTCAAAACTTTAGGGGATCAACTCTATTACAGAAGCGGATTCCTAACTATGATATAAGTAAGCAGTTATTATTGTATCGGCCCCAAACCTCGCTAATTGGTCTTTACGGTGCTTCCTCTATCAATTAGATCCTTTATCCATAGAAAAAAGTATCTAGGCATCTCTATTTCTTCACACTTCGACTTCTATGAAATTTCTTTGCTACAGCTTATAAAAATCGTTGTTTTGGACGATCCATATGTAGAAAGCCCGCTGTTTTTTTCTAGTATTTATTAGCGGATTTGCTCTTTCTTTTCTCTTTCTATAGTGGAGATAGTCGCACGTAATGACAGATCACAGCCATATTATTAAAAGCTTGTGGTAAGAAGGGGTTTCGTTCTAGTGCCCGAAAATAATATTCCAAAGCTTTCGTATGTTCTCCGTTACTTGTGTGGATAAGGCCTATATTATAAAGTATATAACTTCGATCATAGGGATCAATTTCTAGTCGCATAGCTTCATAATAATTCTGTAAAGCTTCCGCATAATTTCCTTCAGATTGAGCCGACATCCGTTACGGTCGCCATCGTCATTCTGTTCACAGAATCTCCGTTACAGAACCGTACGTGAGATTTTCACCTCATACGGCTCCTCCTTTTTTTTATGTGCATAATGATAAAAATACATAGAATAAAAAATGCAATATTATCATTATGAATTGAGCAGGGCTAGTGTTTTTACAAGAAATCTCTAGCCAACCTTCCTGTAAAAGATCTTTTCTTAACATCAAATATGTTGGTACTGGATAAAAAAGATGGTAACTTCAACAATTTCTTTGTCCTCAACGCCACTTCATTTTTTTTTCTGGGAATTATTCACTTCAACAGTCTTCGATGGTTATACGGGTATGCAAAATACAAACGAGATGGGTCTTTGTTGTCCCAACCACTCTTCTTAGTCCCGATCCCAGGAGTGGAGGGGGATAATCTTATTAAACAAGGTTTTCCTATTGTTGATTCCAAGGCGTAGTGCTTCTTCCCTTATGCTGCCCACTTTGACTAGTGGAGTAGTGTTGACCTAATCCACAGGCATAGGTAAAACCTTTGCTTAATACTAGAAATCAAAAAGTATCCGAGGCTGCATTAATCGGGGATACACGACAGAAGGAATTAATTGTTTTATTTACAAACTTCACCTTCAGCAAGCGTAGATCTTTTTTTTTTTTCAAAACTCTTTTTATTTCTATACCGAATCAAATAATGTCCTAAGACTGAGAGCGGGAAATTCAAAATAGAAAGATCTAGAAATTCAATAATCAAATCGCACCATCTCTGTAATAGGTAAATGCCTCCTTTTCTCCGGAAGTTGTCGGAATTATTTGTAATAAGATATTGGCTACAATTGAAAAAGTCTTATCAATAAAATTTCCATTTATACGAGATCTAGGCATAGGTAATAATCCATTCTCTAATTTCTTTTAATTACCTCTCGTGAGAAAAGAATCCCACAAACGGAGGAATTGTACAGTACGAAATAACATAAAAACAGACTCATTAAAAAAAAGATCGTCTTTATTCAACCTTCTACAGGTTTTTTTTTTTTTTTATTTTATGAGAATCAAAAGTTTTCTATTTTTATATTTATAATTGATTGTATGTACCTTCCATCTACCTTCCAAATAAAAAAAGAATATGAACGACTCACTAGTTATCCCGTTTCTGGTCCATAATCATTATGTGGGAGAGATGGCCGAGTGGTTCAAGGCGTAGCATTGGAACTGCTATGTAGACTTTTGTTTACCGAGGGTTCGAATCCCTCTCTTTCCGTACCTTTCTTTACCTAATTCGCCAATCTTACTGACCACAATGGATCAAATAAGAATGCATATCGTTCTTCCAACTTTCTTCGATATGGATTTTTTTTTTAAGAATTTCTGTGGTATCGAAAATGCTGGGAAGGGGTAGGCAAGGAATGAGAATACCCCTACCCGATCTATGTCTATGATACATGAATGGGAGAAACCGGACCAAACCCATTCTGTTTTCTTGGCCTTTTTACTTATATGAATATGAAGGGAGGCATAAATGTATGAGCACTTGTTAGTTAGGTTTAAGTCTGGCGAGAATAATATTCTACAACCAGCAATTCGTTTATTTTCAAACCAACCCATTTACTATCTATTATTTGATTGACTAATCCCTTATATTGGAATGGGTGAAGGGTCAAATGTTTTGGCAATTCCTCATGGGGGGATGACTCGAGATAATTTTGAATCAGAGCTCTAGACTTTTGTTTATCTCGCGCTGTAATAATATCTTGAGGTTTACAGCGATAACTTGGTATATCTACTATACGACCATTAACCAAAATATGTCTGTGGTTAACTAATTGGCGGGCTTGAGGGATGGTCGAAGCCATACCCAACCGAAAAAGTATGTTATCCAAACGCATTTCAAGTAATTGGAGTAAAACCTGACCGGTTGGCCCTTTAGCTTTTCCGGCGATACGAACGTATTTAAGCAATTGCCGTTCTGTAAGACCATAATGAAAACGCAATTTTTGTTTTTCTTCTAAACGAATACGATATTGAGATTTTTTACCAGAGCGCGGTTTATTTCTAAGATCGTTTTCGGCTCTAGGCCTTTTACTAGTTAGTCCTGGTAAAGCTCCCAGACGTCGAATTCTTTTGAAACGCGGTCCTCTGTAACGTGACATAAAGACTCCTTTTTGTTTTAAATTTCATAAACCTAAATTAAAACTAAACTAAATAGAAAATATGATAAATGAAGTTAAATCCGCTGAATTTAAATCCGCTGAATGAAGTATTGTACTACATAAAAAAAGGGAGAGAATCGTCGATTGGAGTACGACGTAAAATTAAGAAGAAATATGGATTTTCTAAATTCTAATTGAATGTACCTGTCTTGGTCTTGACTTTTCCTTCAAAAAAAAAAATATTAAATTAGGGAGGGGAGGGATAATCCAAAATACTACGTAGATCATTCACTCTTGGAAAGGGGACTGGTTTTTAATTGATCAAAAATAGATTTTCAATTTTGTAAAAAAAGAAAAACAAATATCGAAAAGCCGGCTATCGGAATCGAACCGATGACTTTCGCATTACAAATGCAATGCTCTAACCTCTGAGCTAAGCGGGCTTGGCTTGCATATTGTAATGCTATCTCTCACGCATAGGGAGTCAATAAACGACCTAGTTCTATTTCTTAAATTATGAGTCTTAACTTATCCATTTTTTTTGTCTTAGGCTCGGAAAGTCTCTGACTTTACTATAGTTATGCAGTTTTATGAATTTTTCAGGGTTTTATTACAGATTCAACTACGTACCTGGGAGTCGACGATTCTAATAGTTTTTTTTTTGAATTTAAATCTTTAAACTAATATCAAAAAGGAGTAGCACATGATATTAGTTTTGTCTTAGTCCGTATGTTTTATTTTATGGGACAAGTATACATCGAGTTACTTTTTATTTTCAATGTGAGGCTGTTGGGCTATTATTCATTGCTAACAAAGCCATAGTACGCATTGCTAGCAGCAAGGGCTTACTTTTCGTTCGAATTCCTTGCTATCTTAGTGCTTAAAATGGCACTAAAAGGGTCAATGAATCTTCTAGCTCTGTTCCTCCAAATTTTGGAGGTATTCC